CGTACACTCGAAAGATAGCCTAGAAAATCAAGTGAATGATTAGATAATTGGTTTATAGAGACCCTTCCGGGTTGAGACCACACATAAAACTGACATTGCCAGAAATTGATAAGGTAATATTTCCATTTATTCATCCGAAGAGACGTCCTTTTTGAAGCCAAAATTGACTTTCCCTGATACCTAACATAATGCATGAAAGGATCCTTGAACAACCATAGGATGGCCTGAAAATCATTAGCAAAAACTTCTATAAGATGCTTTATTTTTCCATAGAAAAATATTCGCTCAAGAAAGGCCCCAGAAGACGTTGATCGTAAATGAGAGGTTTTGTTACGGAGAAAAAGGAAGGTGGATTCATATTCATATACATGAGAATTATATAGGAACAAGAATAATCGTGGATTCCTTTTTGAAAAACTAGAAATGGATTTGTTTAGAGTAAAGAGAAAGAATCGTAATAAATGCAAAGAAGAGGCATCTTTTACCCGATAGCGAAGGCTTTGAACCACGATTTCCAGATGGATAGGGTAGGGTATTAGTATATTTGATACAAAATTTAAATGTAAAAATTTGTCCTCTAAAAAAGGAAATATTGAATGAATTGATCGTAAATTATTAGATTTTAATATTTTTTTTTTCTCTTCTAGGGAATCTACGAATCGTGGGGAAAATGGAATTTCCACTATGATTACAAACCCTTCTGATATCGTTTGAGAATACAAATTGTTGTTGTGCTTCCAAAACGGATTTTGATTCGAATCATTATCGAAAATAAGAAAATGATTCTGTTGATGCATTCGAGTAATTAAACGTTTCACAATTAGTGAACTATATTTATTGTCATGATCCGTATTTTCTAACAAAATTGACCTATTTAAACCCTGCTCATGAGCAAGTGCATAAATATACTCTTGAAAAATAAGTGGATATAGGAAATCATGTCGCCAAGATTTATCTAGTTCTAAATATCCTTGAGATTTTTCCATTTGCAATACGATTTGAACCAAAAATCAGGGATTTCTCGGGTCATCAAATGATACATAGTGCGATACAGTCAAAACAAGGTATTCGAGTAAGAAAAATGAATAAATACCTCGGAAACAGGTAAACTCATGAACAGAATCCTTATCCGCTTCTTTCCATATAATAAAATAGGTTTGTATTCATTATAGGATAACAAGAGGCTTAGAAATCCTTTATTTTTGAAACCCAATCGCTCTTTTGATTTTGAAAAAAAAAAAGATCTTTCTTTATCAATATACTGTTTCTTCTACACATTTATCTCCAACCCGTAGTGGAGAATAGCTAATAGTTAGGATTCATTAAAAAAAAAAGAGATAATCTACTCATGGGAAAAACCTTTCCCGCATTAGGCACTAATCTATTTTTAACATCTAATTAGATCGGGTAATCATTCAAATTAAGAACAGAAGCTCGTTTCTTCTTATTTCCCTATAATTGGAGCCGCAGGGCTCTATCCATTTATTCACTCAACCCAATTTCGAATTCGTTTTGTTCCGCTCCAAAAGCTTTGTGCCGATCCCGTATTCTCAGAATTCTCCATTGATACGACATGCTATTTTTTCCACCCATTCTCTTTCCAGGATCAGTCGCGGTCTTTCAAACTCTACCGATGGTATGGACGAATACATTACTTCATCCAAATGTGTAAAAGATCCTAGTCGCACTTAAAAGCCGAGTACTCTACCATTGAGTTAGCAACCCGAAAAAAATGAAAAAAAAAAACTTGAGCTGTGTAGATACAGTCGAAATCAAAATAAATAGAGGGATTGAATTACATGACACAACCAAAACATTGAACTAACAAGAAACAAAAAACCAAACCCGCAGGGTAGAGGTAAATAAATTCATTTATACACGATCAAATTATATTTGTTCGATACGGTGTTGTCAATATAAATGTTTAGAAAAGAAGACAATGGAGAAAATAGAAAGAAATAATGAAATATATATAATTAATAAAATATATATAATTTAAAGGGACTTGTGTTGAATTGGCACTACATAGATACAAAAACAACAGGAGTATAGATGAGGGAATAAAATAAGGAAAAGAGGAAAAAATATCGAGTTTATTCAATATCTCTCAAAATCAATCAATATAAGCTGAATAAACAAACTTGATCCCTTGCTTATTATTTGTTAATAGTAATAGAGAATAGGGTTCTAACAAAAACCACTCGAAAATACTATCCGAATTTTCTATTTTTAAATCCAATTTTATCATTTATTCCCATTCACTTGATTTTTTTCGATTTATATCAAAAAATCAATAAGATAAAATAGATTTTTGCCGTTCTATTCTAGAACGCGGGATTTTATATCTATAATCTTATAATAATAAAATTAAGCGGTATGAATAAACAAGAGGGGGGGGGGTAGAGAAAAAAATTATATAAAGCTATATACAAGACATCCCTACACTCTTTTTTTTTATTGTTCATTAATTGTATTTCGTTTAATTAAGGCAAAATTATGTAAAACCCCTGCCTTCTTTAAAATATCATGAACAGTTCCTGTAGGTTGAGCACCCTTTTCAAGGAAATATAGAATAGCAGGAACATTTAAATAAGTTTGATTCTTTATCGGATCATAAAAACCCATTTTACGAAGATCTCTTCCCTCTCTTCGGGATCGAACATCAATTGCAACGATTTGATAGGCGGCTCATCGGGATAGATGTAGATGAACAACCCCCCCTAGAAACGTATAAGAAGTTTTCTCTTCGTACGGCTCGAGAAAAATGATTTATGTCTATATAGAACATAAAATCATCAAATCAATTAGACTTTAATTTCCATTTTTTCGGGAAAAAAGAAAAATCATTCGTACTCATAACTCAAGTTGGATAACTCTCAAATAGCTCAAAGAAAATCCTCGGGCATTTCATTTATTGAGTGGTCTCGAACTCCTTTTTTGTCTCGTTTAGAATCTATTTTGATTGTTGATTTTTCATTCTGATCTAATTGTTGAGACAATTCCAAAGGGTATTTCCTTGTTCCAGGATCCTTTCTTTATCTTTACTTTGAATCATTGGGTTTAGACATTACTTCGGGAATCCTTAATCTTTTCAAAATGGTAGCAACATACCCTTTTTGTGATTTCTTTTTTTCTATGAAAGAATCATAGAATAGAGCGATTAATTCCTGTGCGCTACACTTTTGATCAAAAGAATTTTACTTTAACCAACTCCAACAAAACAAACTTTACGTTATGAATTGGAGTCTTTTGATTTCTATATTGAAGATATACTTTACGAAGTTGTTCCAACTTATTGATTGGCACTAACCCTAGATCCTTGCCCCTGATAAATTAATCAATAGTTTTTACTCGAGCTCCATGATGTACTATTTATATTACAACCCAACCAATAGGGGGTGAAACAGAAAAACAGAACAAAGGATGTCGAGTCAAGAGCACCTTTATTACTATATAAAATGGTGGATGAAAGAATCCACAGCCAATTATGTCCTTCAAGTCGCACGTTGCTTTCTACCACATCGTTTCAAACGAAGTTTTACCATAACATTCCTCGAATTTGGAATCAGTATGTAATTGATTCAATTATAGAATCATGAATAGTCATTGGTTCAGTCAATACATAGTAATTTATAATTCATATATAGATGTATTTTTCTTTTTCTGAAGAAGTATCAACAAGAATTGAACTAAAATCTCATATTTTTTTAGTATATGAATCCACAACTTTTTTGAATAACACGGGAAAATGGACTTTTTTTGAATCTGAATCTTTGAGTGACTCACCCAACAGGATAGATTCACCAACCTCACACTTCGTCAAGTACCGAAAACTTATAAATAAGAAATCATTAAAAATATGGAATTGAAAAAAAAAAATTCTTACGTCGCCATCATTATTTGAATAATATTTTACAGTAAGTATCGCATTTGATCATCATATTATAGCCAAAGACAGAATGCTTAAAAAAGAGGGGGTTCAAGTAAACTACATTTGTTACATATGTAATTTACTTGATCTGAGATTCGGATAGATACAGATAATAAAATTTATACCCTCCATTACTTATCCCCCAATTCTATAATAAATCAAAAAAGAATCCTCCTTTACGGGATGCTAGGCGAGGTAGTCTCGGCATAAAGACAAAGAGCTTCAGATTACTTATGTCGCTGTTCCTTTTTTTTATCCTAACTTAATACCATTTGATTGAATTTTAATTCAATTAGTATCAAGAAACCCCTGAATTAATAATTGGGCTAATTTAGGAAATAGAAAAGGGAAATTTGGGAATATGGGGGGTTTTCTTTCGTATTTTGATTTAGAATACATCATTGAAAATTCAAATAGATCTATTATGGTTTTTCTATTTTCTAAGTAATTAACTTACTTGAATATGAAGTGAGGGAGGGGTATAATCATATGCGGAAAAGCCCGTCCGGATTCCATTTGTAAAAAGATATGATTCAGAATTACAAAATGAGAAAAAATAATACTCTATCCAATATTACACTCATAAACAGAAGATTATTCAAAAAAGCAATCTGCATTTCGATATAATTTCTAATTAGAATGCGTATACTCTGGGACGGAAGGATTCGAACCTCCGAATAGCGGGACCAAAACCCGTTGCCTTACCACTTGGCTACGCCCCATTTCAACTTCTATTCTGTATTAATAAACACTAATATTGGTCTTGGTTGTTCGTCAATTCTAGTCCAAATATCAATCGAATAGATTCGATTTTTAATAGGATTTTGAGATGTGTATAAATTATAGAATGAAATTGAATTTATTGATCATTACATATAATTTCATTAAGATAGTATATTGTATGAAAGTATGATTTGATTTCTTTTATTCTCTTTTGAGAATTGAAAGATTTTTGGTTGGGTGGGTTTAAAGAATAAAGAAGGATTTTTTTGTCTACTTTACTTTTTTCATTTTTCCCTTATATCAATAACTCAATCAAAATGCAATTATCTCCAAGAACAAAACCCTTGTTATGCTTAATATTCTTAGTTTGATCAGTATCTGTCTTAACTCCGCCCCTTATTCGAGTAGTTTTTTCTTCGCTAAATTACCCGAGGCCTACGCCTTTTTAAATCCAATTGTAGATGTTATGCCAGTCATACCCCTGTTCTTTTTTCTCTTAGCCTTTGTTTGGCAAGCTGCTGTAAGTTTTCGATGAGATCGTTACTATAATACTGTCCTAGAAAAATTCATGATTTTTCTCAAAAAAAAAGCTAACAATTAATAAAATCAGATAAGCCTTACGGTATGAATCCTCGAGTCAAATATGAAAATTCGTGGATAGCCACGAGAAATCTGGATCGGCTCGTTCTGACTCTTTTCTAGCGCAAGACCCTATATGGTTTCCCCCACAATTATATAAGAAAATTTTGGTAATGAAAGACTTTATATTACAAATACAAATGCATTTCTGAATTTTTTTTTCTTTCTAGAAACCACTTCATTTTCACTATCTTGGTGTCAAAATAGAAGATGTGGTATAAAATAAAAACGGAGAATCTATTCTCTTTTTCCCAAAAAATGATCTTGGAGATTGTGTAATGCTTACTCTCAAACTCTTCGTTTACACAGTAGTGATATTCTTTGTTTCTCTCTTCATCTTCGGATTCCTATCGAACGATCCAGGACGTAATCCTGGACGTGAAGACTAAAAAAATAGAAAAAGGGTTTCCTTGTTTGATTTTGAAATTTTCTTAGGATTTTATCTATTCCACACCTTTAACTAGGAAAAAATCACAAGAGTTTGATAAATGCGAAAGATAAATAAAATATCAAATCAAGTCATCAACGGAAGCGGAAAGAGAGGGATTCGAACCCTCGGTACGAATAATTCGTACAACGGATTAGCAATCCGACGCTTTAGTCCACTCAGCCATCTCTCCCAATTGAAAAAGCTATATTACATTACACATAAAGTAAGGATTAAAAAAAGGTATTTCTTTAGATCTTCTCTCTTTATTATATAGATATATAAAACTTTTATCAGCAATATCAAATAAGGACTCGAAAGAAAAAGAAATATTTCCAATATAAAAAGAAAGAATACTTCTTTGATTTCGTCCGAAAGGGCCGTTTTTATTCTCACGGCCTGGCCGGGTCAGTACCTAGCCGGGCCTTTTTGTTTTGTTTCAATGAATCATAATCATAGATAAAATGATTTGAAACAAAAATTCTTGTTATTGAAGCAACAACACCCAAAAGTAAGGGCTGTTTTATTTCCATTCTGGAATCAAAGTCTTATTTCTTATTTTATTATTTACTTTAATTTGAATACTAGATTTGAATAAAAATTATGGCTATGGATTCTTTTTTATGTTATAACTTAAGTGATTTTGTTGAGCCGTATTTATTTGCCAAAACTCCTCCATCAACAGACAAGATCGAACTTGTTATTTAAATGAGCCCCTCTTAATCTCGTTAAGTTCCCTGACGAAACACCTAATTCTCATGATTATTTCTTGATTATGCTTTTTTGCTTTGTTCGACAAAAGGTCTATTTATATACAATAATCGCATTATAGCGGGTATAGTTTAGTGGTAAAAGTGTGATTCGTTTTATTCACCCCTTATTATAGTTAAGGGGTCCTTCGGTTTGATTCCTATTCCGATGAAAAACTTTATTTCTTAAAAGGATTAAATCCTTTACCTCTCAACGACAGATTCGAGGAAAAATATACATTCTCGTGATTTTTATCCAAGAGTCCATTATGAGTTGAAAAATCGGATTATGAAATTACGAAACATAATTTTTTAAAAATTGGATCAATACTTCCAGTTGAATGAGTATAAGTAAGGAATCTATGGATGAAGATAGAAAGGTGAATTTTTTTCTAATCGTAACTAAATCTTCAATTTTTGATTTATAAAAGAGAGATTGAAACAAAATAGCTATTAAATGATGGCTTTGGTTTACTAGAGACATCAACATATTCATATTCTATTTTATATTGTTTTAGCTCGGTAGAAAGAAAATGCTTTTCCTTAGGATTCTCTCAAATAGAAATAGAGAACGAAGTAACTAGAAAGATTGTTATAATCCTCTTCCCTTTCTAGAGGGATCATCTAGAAAGCAAGTTGTTTTGAATGCATTCAGACAGAAAAGCTGATATAGATGTTATGGGACAAATTTTTTCATTCACGTTTTGGAATTTATACATCTCATCTTCCATAAAGGAGCTGAATGAAATAAAAGTTTCATGTTCGGTTTTGAATTAGAGACGTTAAAATGATGAATTGACGTCGACTATAACCCCTAGCCTTCCAAGCTAACGATGCGGGTTCGATTCCCGCTACCCGCTTTCTATTTATAATTCTATATTATTAGAATTAATGCATTATTACGCAATTCCTGAAATTATCTTACATATGAATAGGATGTAAGCCCTTTTTTTTTTTTTTTTCGCATTTTTATCTCCTATTCGGAAAAGAAAAATCGGAATGAAATGAAAGGCGTCCATTGTCTAATGGAT